TTAGAGTATACCGAATCAGTATAGCTATCCTTCCTCTGGCACAGCAACGCAGTCTCGATCAGTACCGAAATAAAATACTACAGAATTCCTTTCTTCTTTTTTGTTCCTTGTCTATGCATAAACTGTATGTTATTCAATAGATCAATAGAAAATTCCTAAAATTCCTTATAAGGTTTCCATTATTTGCTTCGTAATAGAAAGTAAAGATCTTGGGAAAGTGTGAATCAATGGGTTCTAATAATTCATGAAAGATATTATTATATTCACACAATTCAATTATATGTAAAATCTATAAACCCTTTTCATGGTTCAAATTTTTTTTTTGTTCGAATCCTTTCATTCATTTCAAGTAATTGGTTGGTCGTACAAAAAATATACTATAATACAATAGTGGATAGTATTTGATGAAAGAAACAGAACATAGTTGGAACAATCAATATTCGTGATGCAACCGTTGTTGCATTAGATCCAAAACAAAGGTTCTTTCTTGACCGAACTACAAGATGGAACTCCTTGATATGGAAAGACAGAACCTAAAAGGATAATGGAAGTTGCTCTTCTTCGAATCGAGTTGGACCCGAAATAAAATAAAAAATTCAAGTACAAGTAAAGGTTTTCTTTTTTTGATAGATCGTGAGACACTTTTTTTCTTCTCATTCGAGATATTATCGGCAATTAACCAACCTATTACTGTACTGAACTGAATCCAATGAGTTAAAATAAGTAAAAGTAAAAGATGATATCAAGTCGTTTGCTCCAAAATGGATTAGATCCTATTGAAAAAGAAATGAGAAAAATTGAAGTGATTTTCAAATCTAATTCTTTTATTCCAAAATTACTTAAATAGAATTTCATTTTTGAATGAAGTTTCACGACACAGTTAGTTCTTATTACTATATACTTTATTTAACTCACGAATTGCACAATGAATCTCTTGATTCGGAATCACAGGATTGGTCGATGTCACAGCTGATGAATCCATTTTTTTTTTCTACCTATGTAACTCTATCTTTTTTTTTAGTGCCATCTATAATGACTGATGAATCAAGAATTTTCAATTGGAACTAAACTAATTCTGTCAATTGGTTTTTTCTTACCGTCGTATCTGAGATAAATTGAAACTTAGGTAAGTGTTTTATCAACATATGTAACAAAAGAAGATATCTAATTTAGCTCTTTCATGCCTACTATAACTAGTTATTTCGGTTTTCTATTGGCTGCTTCAACTATAACCCCAGCTCTATTGATTGGTTTGAACAAGATACGACTTATTTGAAATGAATTGAATGAACAATTCAAAAAAAAGAAATATTTCTCCGCGATTTCAGGTATTCTATGGTTCTTTTCCGCGTCAATTATCAATTCTTGGTCATATTGTTAACTCTTGGTCATTGAGATTCACGGATAATTCAGATTAATATTTAGGGATAGATCTTACCTTTCTTTTTATCCCCTCAAACAAATCGAAATGATTGAAGTTTTTCTATTTGGAATCGTCTTAGGTCTAATTCCTATTACTTTAGCAGGATTATTTGTAACTGCATATTTACAATACAGACGCGGTGATCAGTTGGACCTTTGATTGAATAACATTTCTTTTTTTGATTGACCTCCTCCTTGCAGGAGGTCAAATTCAAGTTGCAATTCAACTGTGTTTTGTTAAGTTTTTTTATTGTGATTCGACATAAGATAAACGGAATCACGCTCTGTAGGATTTGAACCTACGACATCGGGTTTTGGAGACCCGCGTTCTACCGAACTGAACTAAGAGCGCTTTCTTATGACAGGAGATACGATTGTAAAGAAAAGGATTTTTTTTGTACCCCCAATACATCTTGCATACATTAGTATGCTAAAATGAAAGATTATGTCCAATTTTAATCGATCTCACTCAATTAATCCCTCGTTACTGCACATAGGAGAAGTAGTAGGTAGGGATGACAGGATTTGAACCCGTGACATTTTGTACCCAAAACAAACGCGCTACCAAGCTGCGCTACATCCCTTTCAAAAATTGTTGTACAGTGTCATTGTACAAAATCCATGCCTTGTTTTCCACATCGTTATTTTCTCCTTTATCTATATACAATTTTCTTGTCATTTCTTCTTTTTGGTTTCATATAATAAAAGAATTCTATACATCTGAAACCTAACGTATAAAAAAAAAAAGAATGAATATTTATCGGTAATGCTCAGGAAGAAGGGGTCATCTTTTTCTTTTTTAGGGACAGGGACAGGAAAATCTCATCTACTGTTCATTGTACATATCCATTTTTGTTAGGAATTCCTAACAAAAATAAAAATCAATACAAATGATCTTGAACTACAGCATCTGACCATATATGTATTACAATAAAGAAGGAGGATTTTCAATGCGAGATATAAAAACATATCTCTCCACGGCACCTGTGCTAACTACTCTATGGTTTGGGTATTTAGCAGGTCTATTGATAGAAATTAATCGTTTATTCCCAGATGCCTTGTCATTCCCTTTTTTTTAATTCTAGTTATTGATATGCGAAAAAATGAAGAAAATTTGAGATACAATTCTACGTGACGTGACTCAAATTTAGCCCCCCTTTTTCCGTTCTTTAGGATAGGAAGGAAAGAGAAAGAAAAAGTGTATTGAACCTCAGCAAAAATTCGGTGGATCTAAGATCCAATTTGGGAAAACAGAAATTGAAATGGGAGTCCAGTCTAGGGCAGGCTCCACAAAATCATAGCATAGAAAGAAGATACTTAAATGAAATACTGAGATTAGGATAGGAATAATTGATAGTTAGAAAAAAATTGTATTACTTACATTATTACTATTATTTATTCTATTAATATTAATTCTAATTATAAGGAAATCTTTAGAAATGGAATTTCTAGTTAGTAACTTCTATTGATTTTTTTTTTATTTTTTGTGCTTTTCGTCTTCTTCGGTTCGGATCGAAAATAGAAGAGTTAAGTCGATCCAAAATTCAAAGGAGGTTCATGGCCAAGGGTAAAGATGTCCGAGTTAGAGTTATTTTGGAATGTACCAGTTGTGTCCAAAACGGTGTCAATAAAGAATCGCCGGGCATTTCTAGATATATTACTCAAAAGAATCGGCACAATACACCCAGTCGATTAGACTTGAGAAAATTTTGTCGCTATTGTCACAAGCATACGATTCATGGGGAAATAAAGAAATAGATCGAACGGAACGTGTGTGCGATCTTTCCAAGGAGCAGGAAAAGGAAGAACTTAACATATATACATATATATAATATACAAATCAAACCCTATTTCGGTCGGATCTGAAATGAATAAAGAAATAGAATTTTAGAGATAAGGAATAAACCATGGATAAATCCAAGCAACCTTTTCGTAAATCCAAGCGATCTTTTCGTAGGCGTTTTCCCCCAATTGTATCGGGGGATCGAATTGATTATAGAAACATGAGTTTAATTAGTCGATTTATTAGTGAACAAGGAAAAATATTATCTAGACGGGTGAATAGATTGACCTTGAAACAACAACGATTAATTACTATTGCTATAAAACAAGCTCGTATTTTATCTTCGTTACCTTTTCTTAATAATAATAATGAGAAGCAATTTGAGAGAGCCGAGTCGATCCCTAGAACTACTGGTCCTAGAACCAGAAATAAATAAACATACTCCTCAATTGACTCAAAACTCCAATTGGAACTCAAGCTCAGATTGATGTTTTGTTCGAAAAAACCTAGAATCCAGATTTGATTGTTGTGTTATAAGAAAGAACAAATAGGGGAAGAAGAAATCTTTTTTTTTATTGAAAGATGTTCGTTCATTCCTACTACTTATCTTATTATCTTAATTTATTTTTATTCTATCTTCCCGGAGTCCATTCTCCGGGGAATTCTGTTTCAATCATTCCTATATATTACTTTAGAATCTCCTTTATTTGATAATCTTATTGGAAATCATGTAAAGACAATTCTTATTTGATATAGCTATTTGCGCAAGTATTTTACGATTAAGAAGCAATTGCTTCTTGTACAGATTGTGTATTAATCGACTATAACTATAGAATACCTTATTCTCACGAGTTACTGCATTTATCCGAGTGATCCACAAACGACGAAAATCCCTCTTTTGCCTGCCCCTATCTCGATGAGAGGAAACCAAAGCTCTAATTTTCTGTTGAGTAGTCGTTCGAGTAAGTCTTGAATGAGCCCCTATAAAGGTTGATGCAAATAAACGAATTTTTGTTCGACGTCTCCGAGCTATATATCCTCGTCTAACTCTGGTCATTGAATCAAATTAAACTTTAATGAATAACTAATTGATTTCTCTTCTTTCAGTCATCCTTTTATCCCCCGGTCGATTAATAACAAAACGGATTATTCCGATATATAAAATATAAATTCCAATGGCTTTTGCTACTATGACCTTCCCAACCACGATTTTTTATTCCTTCCAGGCATTTTACCTGGAAATAAGAAATTCCAGCGATACTAAATAAATAAATAAAAGAAAAAAAATAGTGGGTTCCATCGTTTCTATGGTTACTTCGTAAACGGTGAGGTCCTCTCTATACACCGGAGCCTCTTCTTTCATTTAATCAAATGTTATTGTTTGTTAACTTGTATAGTTCACACTCTTTGGCTCTACCCATCAATTATAGAGTAATAGCTCTTTTCACAAAAAGGGCTATCCATACAGTGACGGCATTTAATTATGAAAGTTGGCTAGGTAGCTGACCTTGTTAGTCCGTTCTTTCAAGAATAGGAACATAACCTTTTTGCTTCTTATAATACTATTTCCTCCGCTTAATGGATAACTATTTGCTACCAATGGGGAATTGCTTCTCATCTCAAATCGAGGTGATTGGATTTGCACCAATGGAAACCATAAATTCCATACACAAACAATATAGGTATATGATAGATAGGTATATGATAGATCTTCATTTTTAGATAGTAAATGACTTTATTACACTCTATCTATCTTATTCATTGGTACTGGTGATTGATACTGGAAAAATTGTTTCATTTGTTCGAACTCATGATCTGAACGAGTCGCACATACACCCTAGTACATGTTCCTCGACGCTGAGGACATCCTCGAAGAGCGGGAGATTTCGTGACATTTCTTATTGGCTGTCTTGTGTTTCTAATAAGTTGTTTAATAGTTGGCATGTCGTATATATATATAGATAGATAGAATAGGTTGGTTTAGATCGATCTTAACCTGATGATTGATGATTATGAATTATTTCTATTCAATATCAAATCACGGAAAATTCGAATTATGGTTTGAAATGGAATCATGGATTTACACGAAATCCCCAGTATTTTCATTTTCGACCGCTACAAGATCAACAATGCCATGAGCTTGGGCTTCTGTTGCTGACATAAAAACATCCCTTTCCATGTCTTCGGATATAACCCATAAAGGGTTGCCCGTTCTTTGTACATAAACCTTTGTGAGGGTTTCGCGAAGTTTCAGTAGTTCTTCCGCTTCCAAGATAAATTCCCCTGCTTGCGCCTCATAAAAAGAACTAGCAGGTTGGTGAATCATAACCCTGATAATATTGATATAACATCATGCATGAACGGTTCTTTTATCTCGCACGATTGGGCTAAAGTAAGGGATAAAAAAAAACAAGAATAAAAAAAAAAATAGAATTGAACAACCGTACAGGCATCTTTTGTGCATTGCATACGGCTCTGCAATGGAATTTACTTTTTCCTCCCTTCTATTCTATCGAAGAAAGAAATAGAATCCATCCGATCCAGATCGTTGAATGATCCATTTACCAACCTTCCTTTCGTATCGTAGGAATAAAAAAAAATACTATGATGGTTCTGTTGCTTTCTATATTTATCTCGTCTGTGATTTAGCAATCCCAAAGTTTCTTTTTGATACGATCAAATAAGGAAAAAATGATTTTTTTTTTTTCATTTTCGTACTCTTTCTTTCATAACATAAATATCAGAAAGAGACTTCTGGTGTGGAAGAAAAATGGTTTGTGACGCTGAAATGTACTCCCGACACATAAGATCAAATCGGAAATAACATTTGTTTCATACTACTATCTCGATACAAAATATCATGTTAGGAAAAACAATAATGGTTTGTTCATATCGAACTCGAAGTGCCATGCTATTATTACTTATTATTCATATTCGATATTGCGAAGGCATAGTCTTCTTTTTTTTTTTCAAATAAAAACTCATTGGCGCCAAGCGTGAGGGAATGCTAGACGTTTGGTAATTTCTCCTCCGACCAGAATGAAAGATCCCATTGAAGCGGCTAATCCCATGCATATTGTATGTACATCAGGTGACACAAATTGCATAGTATCATAAATGGCTATTCCTGGTATTACCCACCCGCCGGGAGAGTTTATAAACAAATAAAGATCCCTAGTATCATCTTCTATACTGAGATATACCATGAGACCAACAAGTTGATTCGAGATCTCGCTATCAACCTCTTGTCCTAAAAAAAGTAATCTTTCTCGATGAAGTCGGTTGATTAGGACAAAATTGTATCCCTTAGGAACCGTACGTGCACCTTTGGATGCATACGGTTCAAAAAAAAAATTGCGAAAAAAGAATCAATGTGTCGATTCCAACCCTATCTCTTTTTTTTTTGTAACAGATTTCTTTTTTTCTTTTCTAATGAAGGGGTTTTTCTTCTATTTTTCAAAAAACATTAGTTCCCTATAAAAAAAAAAAGAATTTACTGAACTTATTGAACTAACCTCTCATTGATGTATTGTTTCGTCGAGATTCAAATCACGATGTCATTTTCTTGTTCCTGAATGGGTCCTTTCAATTCTTTTAGGTTCATGTTCTACTCCGGGGAAAGATCCGTCCGAATTCTATTTGCACATATAGGGCAAATGATCTCAGTACCACTTCTTTTTGCTACGACTTTTTTTTTCAATTCGTTTCACGCCTTCCCCAAAACTATTCGATGTATTCATCATACTACTCCATTGGTTGGCATGGCAGTTTGAGATCACCCCTATAGTAAGTATAAGAATCGTCTATGATACAAGTGGTAATCGTACATATATTACTATTACCAATTTGGTATTTTCTGAACGGAGCCTAGATACTTTATTTTATTAGTCCAAGTCAACCATAAATTCTTCTAATTGATAATATTGATCCTCAATATAAATTGATCTAATTGCACTTCACGCTCCGAATGATTGATGGTTCAATCAATACAATATTTCTTGGGCGAAACAGAGGATATCTCGATCGGGGGAGAGAACGGGTAAATCCCATATGACCCAATATGTCTGACAAGTCGCACTATACGTCAACCCAAACTGCATCTTCCTCTCCAGGACTCCGAAAAGGTACTTTTGGAACACCAATGGGCATTAAATTAAAGAAAAAAATGAAGTACTATACTTCACTTTAATATGGAAACGTAAGAATGGGTTTATTGTTTTCATCATTTTTTTCTGTTTATTCTATTTTATACATAGATTGGAAGGTTTCTAGAGGAAGACAGAATGAATAAATAAAAATTTTAACGAACGGATCGATAGTTCGAATGATAAACAAGTATCTATGCATTCGTTCCCCCAAAATGGGACCAATCCTCCCATTGCGTATTGGTACTTATCGGGTATAGAATAGATCTGCTTCTCTTTGTTCTTACGAACAGAATCCTTCCGTTATTTTCAACGGAACGGAATAAATATTAACCCTTTCTCATACAGAATCTACTGAAAAAGTTAGGTACATAGTATATTTCCAATGCGAGAAAGTTACATAGTGTCTATTTTTCTTTGATAAAGGGGTATTTCCATGGGTTTGCCTTGGTATCGTGTTCATACTGTCGTATTGAATGATCCCGGTCGATTGCTTTCTGTCCATATAATGCATACAGCTCTAGTTTCTGGTTGGGCCGGTTCGATGGCTCTATACGAATTAGCAGTTTTTGATCCCTCTGACCCTGTTCTTGATCCAATGTGGAGACAAGGTATGTTCGTTATACCCTTCATGACTCGTTTAGGAATAACCAATTCGTGGGGTGGTTGGAGTATTTCAGGAGGAACTATAACGAATTCGGGTATTTGGAGTTATGAAGGCGTGGCAGGGGCACATATTGTGTTTTCTGGCTTGTGCTTCTTGGCAGCCATCTGGCATTGGGTGTATTGGGACCTAGAAATATTCTGTGATGAACGTACGGGAAAACCTTCTTTGGATTTGCCCAAGATCTTTGGAATTCATTTATTTCTCTCAGGGGTGGCTTGCTTTGGCTTTGGCGCATTTCATGTAACAGGCTTATATGGTCCTGGAATATGGGTGTCCGATCCTTATGGACTAACTGGAAAAGTACAATCTGTAAATCCAGCGTGGGGCGCGGAAGGTTTTGATCCTTTTGTTCCGGGAGGAATAGCCTCTCATCATATTGCAGCGGGTACATTGGGCATATTAGCGGGCCTATTCCATCTTAGTGTCCGTCCGCCTCAACGTCTATACAAAGGATTACGTATGGGCAATATTGAAACTGTACTTTCCAGTAGTATCGCTGCTGTTTTTTTTGCAGCTTTCGTTGTTGCTGGAACTATGTGGTATGGTTCAGCAACTACCCCGATCGAGTTATTTGGTCCCACTCGTTATCAGTGGGATCAGGGATACTTCCAGCAAGAAATATATCGAAGAGTTGGCGCCGGACTAGCCGAAAATCTGAGTTTATCGGAAGCTTGGTCTAAAATTCCCGAAAAATTAGCTTTTTATGATTACATTGGTAATAATCCGGCAAAAGGGGGATTATTCAGAGCGGGCTCAATGGACAGCGGGGATGGAATAGCTGTTGGATGGTTAGGACACCCCGTCTTTAGAGATAAAGAAGGGCGCGAGCTTTTTGTACGCCGTATGCCTACTTTTTTTGAAACATTCCCGGTAGTTTTGGTAGATGGAGACGGAATTGTGAGGGCCGATGTTCCTTTTAGAAGGGCAGAATCAAAGTATAGTGTTGAACAAGTAGGTGTAACTGTTGAGTTCTATGGCGGCGAACTCAATGGAGTCAGTTATGGTGATCCTGCTACTGTGAAAAAATATGCTAGACGTGCCCAATTAGGTGAAATTTTTGAATTAGACCGGGCTACTTTGAAATCCGATGGTGTTTTTCGTAGCAGTCCAAGGGGTTGGTTCACTTTTGGGCATGCTACGTTTGCTTTGCTCTTCTTTTTCGGACACATTTGGCATGGCGCTAGAACCTTGTTCAGAGATGTTTTTGCTGGTATTGATCCAGATTTGGATGCTCAAGTGGAATTTGGAGCATTCCAAAAACTTGGAGATCCAACTACAAGGAGACAAGTAGTCTGATACAAGATTGCTCTGATATCTTTCGCCTCTATTTTTTTTTTGATTTGAATAGGGTAGGGTACCCGAGAAATCTTGACTTGAATTACCCTCTTTTCTTTGATTTTTTCCCTTTTTTATATGGTATGGTAAATGATCCCAAATGAATAGGTGTGGAAGCTATAATTGTAAACCACGATCGAATCCATGGAAGCATTGGTTTATACATTCCTTTTAGTCTCGACTTTAGGGATAATTTTTTTCGCTATCTTTTTTAGAGAACCGCCTAAGGTTCCGACTAAAAAAATGAAATGATTTTTCATTATCTCAACTGAAGTAATGAGCCTCCCAATATGGGAGGCTCATTACTTCAACTAGTCTAGTCCCCGTGTTCTTCGAATGGATCTCTTAGTTGTTGAGAGGGTTGCCCAAAAGCGGTATATAAGGCGTACCCGGTAAAGCTTACAAGTAAACCAGATATGGAGATGGCGACTAGGGTTGCTGTTTCCATTTTTAGATAATTTCAAGATCACAATGGATCTACAATAAGATCGTTTATTTACAACTACAACAGAATGGTATACAAAGTCAACAGATCTCAACCAATGATTAAATAGGATTTATGGCTACACAAACCGTTGAGGGCAGTTCTAGATCTAGGCCAAGACAAACTACTATAGGGAATTTATTGAAACCATTGAATTCGGAATA